ATAAAAAGGCCCACTTGTCATATAACAATTGTATTAAAAGATAAATCTAAATAATTTTTAGATAAATCTAAGATTTAGATTCATATTTAGAAAAAATAGATGGAAAGATAATATAATCAAAAAAAAAATATGGGACAAAAAATAAATCCACTTGGTTTCAGACTTGGTACAACCCAAAACCATCATTCCTTTTGGTTCGCACAACCCAAAAATTTTTCCGTGGGTCTACAAGAAGATGAAAAAATACGGAATTGTATCAAGAACTATGTACAAAAAAATAAGAGAATATCCCCAGGTTTCGAAGGAATTGGAATTGCACGCATAGAAATTCAAAAAAGAATCGATTTGGTCCAGGTCATAATCTATATTGGGTTCCCAAATTTATTAATAGAGGGACGAACGCGAGGGATCGAAGAATTACAGATGAATGTACAAAAGGAATTTCGTTCTGTGAACCGAAGACTCAACATTGCTATCACAAGAATTGAAAAACCTTATGGGCACCCTAATATTCTTGCAGAATATATGGCTTCGCAATTAAGAAATAGAGTTTCCTTTCGAAAGGCAATGAAAAGAGCTATTGAATTAACTGAACAAACAGATACAAAGGGAATTCAAATACAAATTGCAGGGCGTATCGACGGAAAAGAAATTGCACGTGTCGAATGGATCAGAGAGGGTAGGGTTCCTCTACAAACAATTCGCGCCAAAATTGATCATTGTTCCTATACAATTCGAACTATCCATGGGGTATTAGGTCTAAAAATTTGGATATTTATGGACGAGGAATAATAGACCTTTATTTATCTTGCCATTCTGCCCAGTGATTTAACAAAAAAAAAAAAAAACAGTTTCTGTTTTTTCCGTTAAATCAAACAAAAAAAAATAAAAAATTCTAATTCTACTAATTCTATAAGGTTGAATAAAAAATCGATTAATCTTTATTTTTGATATAATTGCTATGCTTAGTGTGTGACTCGTCAGTTTTTTCTTTAGAGTTTTGAGTTGGGCTTCAAAAAAAAAAAGACTGATCCCACTATGAACTTAACTTAATAACTATCTAAATATAACTAAATATAAATGAAAAACTAATAACAACTTATTGCTTCGTATTGTCGAGATCCCAAGAAACAGTCACTATATGACTGGATCAATCATATAGTTGTAACAACTGAAATTTTCCAGAAAAAAACAAATCTGATTATGAATTTGGAAGGAAAAAAATAAAGGGATGCGGATAAATGGAAAGGTGATAGAAAGAGAGAACAAAAATATCAATGATAAATGATTCCAATATGTATGGTCTATGAATCACCTCATAAAAGGCAGTGTGATAAAGCATTAATATTGATATAATAATAAATAATAAAGAGCCCCGGGTTAATAGAAACTGAGGAGATTGACTTGGGAACGAATTTTGTTGGGAGCTCCATTGCAGAGTTCAGGCCTAACCATTAATGGAGAAGCTATAGGAACGACGAAACCTGTGACTATATAAGATTCTTCTATTAAAAGAAAAAAGAATCCTAATGATTCATCGGGTGGGATGGCGGAACGAACCAAGAACAAATTTATTTACTCTGAGAGGTCATAGATTGATCCCACGAATAAAGCAGGAAAGAGTCAATATCCGCCCGCGAAACCCTTTTATTCTTTTATTGGATTACAGTCTTGATTCGATAAGAGTAAAAATAAGGATTTTTTCTAAAAAAGAAGCATTATCTATAAATATACACATCTAGTCATATATACAGCTTTCTATGTAATAAATGAAATATCAATAAATCCCATTACTTAGTTTAGTGTATTAGTTATTAAATACATGTGTATCTGTAATATTATCGAATCCTTTCATTTCATTCGCGAGGAGCTGGATGAGAAGAAATTCTCATGTCCGGTTCTGTAGTAGAGGTGGGATTAAGAAAAAACCATCAACTATAACCCCAAAAGAACCAGATTTCGTAAGCAACATAGAGGAAGAATGAAGGGAATATCTTGTCGAGGCAATCATATTAGTTTCGGAAGATACGCTCTTCAGGCACTTGAACCCGCTTGGATCACAGCTAGACAAATAGAAGCAGGGCGAAGAGCAATGACACGATATGCGCGGCGTGGTGGAAAAATATGGGTACGTATATTTCCCGACAAACCTGTTACATTAAGGCCTACGGAAACACGTATGGGTTCGGGGAAGGGATCCCCCGAATATTGGGTATCCGTTATTAAACCAGGCCGAATACTTTATGAAATGGGCGGGGTATCAGAAACTGTAGCCAGAACAGCTATTTCAATAGCTGCGTGCAAAATGCCTATACGAACTCAATTTGTTATTTCAGGATAGGGATGTAAAACTAAACATAAATAAAAGGGAGGATGAAAAAACAACCACGGATTTATTTATTTCTAGACAAACACTATTTCTTTTTTCCTTATTCTTTGCATTGAAATAACAGATTCAACAAAAAATGATATGATTCAACCTCAGACCCTTTTGAATGTAGCAGATAACAGTGGAGCTCGAAAATTGATGTGTATTCGAATCATAGGAGCTGGTAATCACCGATATGCTCATATTGGTGACGTTATTGTTGCTGTAATCAAAGAAGCAGTGCCCAATATGCCTCTAGAAAGATCAGAAGTAATTAGAGCTGTAATTGTACGTACATGTAAAGAACTCAAACGTGACAATGGTATGATAATACGATATGATGACAATGCTGCAGTTGTCATTGATCAAGAAAGAAATCCAAAAGGAACTCGAGTTTTTGGCGCGATTGCTAGAGAATTGAGACAGTTGAATTTTACTAAAATAGTTTCATTAGCTCCCGAGGTATTATAAATACTAGTAAATGAAACTATGATATAGTTATAGTAGAATATCTGAAATGGATCAAATTTTTTTAGATTGTGTCTCACGCATATACCATATACTTTTAATAATTAGAATAATTAATACTAATTAATTAATATTTATTTTAATTCAAATAAAAAAAAACATGTTGATTATATCAAAATTAGAAAGCACCAATAATTATAATTCGTCATGGGCAGAGACGCTATTGCTGATATAATAACTTCTATAAGAAATGCTGACATGAGTAAAAAAGGAACGGTTCGAATAGCATCCACTAATATCACCGAAAACATTGTTAAAATACTCCTACGCGAAGGTTTTCTTGAAAACGTTCGGAAACATCAGGAAAGTAACAAATATTTCTTGGTTTCAACCTTGCGCCATAGAAGGACTAGGAAAGGAATATATAGAACTATTTTAAAACGTATTAGTCGACCTGGTTTACGAATCTATTCCAACTATCAAAAAATTCCTAAGATTTTAGGTGGAATGGGAATTGTAATTCTTTCTACTTCTCGAGGTATAATGACAGATCGAGAAGCTAGACTAGAAAAAATTGGAGGAGAAATTTTGTGCTATATATGGTGATCCTCCTCCGGTATCCTAATTTTATCTCTAACTTCCTATTTGTGAAAATAGAGAGGAAAAGTGAGTTATATAACTCTTCCTCCATTAGTTGATATTGATACTTCAAGGGGGTTACCTGGAATGAAAGAACAAAAATTGATTCATGAAGGTTTAATTACTGAATCACTTCCCAACGGTATGTTCCGGGTCCGTTTAGATAATGAAGATCTAATTCTAGGTTATATTTCAGGGAGGATCCGACGCAGTTTGATACGGATACTGCCGGGAGATAGAGTCAAAATCGAAATAAGTAGGTATGATTCAACTAGAGGACGTATAATTTATAGACTTCGCAACAAAGATTCGAGCGATTAGATAATTTTTGAAAACCTTCCTTTCATGGGGGATATAATTCGAAGCTAAAAAATACAAGAGACTTTTTTCTTCCAAGGAATAGATTCCAAATTAAGGAGTGAGAAATATGAAAATAAGGGCTTCTGTTCGTAAAATTTGTGAAAAATGTCGACTGATCCGTAGACGCGGACGAATTATGGTGATTTGTTCCAATCCGAGACATAAACAGAGACAAGGATAATCTTTCTAAAGTTTATCAAGATCAAGGAAGGGCATGAAAAAAAAAGGATTTGTTTTAACATGAAATGGATATCTCCGTATCTTTCTGTAAATTTCTGATTCATATTTATGAGATGACAAAATATGGCAAAACCTATACCGAGAATTGGTTCGCGTAGGAATGGACGTATTGGTTCACGTAAGAATGGACGTAGAATACCAAAAGGGGTTATTCATGTTCAAGCGAGTTTCAACAATACCATTGTAACTGTTACAGATGTACGAGGTCGGGTGGTTTCTTGGGCCTCCGCCGGTACTTCTGGATTCAAAGGCACAAGAAGAAAGACACCCTATGCTGCTCAAGCAGCCGCCTCAAATGCTATTCGTACTGTACTTGATCAGGGTATGCAACGAGCAGAAGTTATGATAAAAGGTCCTGGTCTCGGAAGAGACGCAGCATTACGGGCCATTCGTAGAAGTGGTATACTATTAAGTTTTGTACGTGATGTAACACCTATGCCACATAATGGATGTCGACCTCCTAAAAAAAGACGTGTGTAAAAATAAGAATTAAACAGATTACAAGAGAAATAAATGATTCAATGATCTGATCAAATAATAAATAATATTAGTATGGTTCGAGAGGGAATAGCAGGATCCACTCGAACACTACAGTGGAAATGTGTTGAATCAAGAATAGACAGTAAGCGTCTTTATTATGGTCGTTTCATTCTGTCCCCGCTCATGAAAGGTCAAGCCGATACCATAGGTATTGCCATGCGAAGGGCTCTACTTGGAGAAATAGAAGGAACATGTATCACACGTGCAAAATCTGAGAAGGTACCGCATGAATATTCTACGATAGTAGGTATTGAGGAATCGGTACATGAAATTTTAATGAATTTGAAAGAAATTGTATTGCGAAGTAATCTGTATGGAGTTAGAGACGCATCCATTTGCGTCAGGGGTCCTAGATACGTAACCGCTCAAGATATCATCTTACCACCTTCCGTGGAAATAGTTGACATAACACAACATATAGCTAACCTGACGGAACCAATTGATTTGCGTATTGAATTACAAATCAAGAGAGATCGCGGATACCGTATGAACCCCACAAATAACTCTCAAGACGGAAGTTATCCTATAGATGCTGTATACATGCCTGTTCGAAATGCAAATCATAGTATTCATTCTTATGGGAATGGAAATGAAAAACAAGAAATACTTTTTCTAGAAATATGGACAAATGGAAGTTTAACTCCTAAGGAAGCACTTTATGAAGCTTCTCGTAATTTAATTGATTTATTTATTCCTTTTCTACATGCGGAGGAAGGGGACATTCATTTTGAGGAAAATAAAAACAGGTTTACTCTACCCTTTTTTACCTTTCAAAATGGATTAACTAATCTAAAGAAAAACAAAAAAGGAATTCCATTGAAATGTATTTTTATTGACCAATCAGAACTATCCCCCAGGACCTATAATTGTCTCAAAAGGTCCAATATACATACATTATTGGACCTTTTGAGTAACAGTCAAGAAGATCTTATGAAAATTGAATATTTTCGCACAGAAGATGTAAAACAGATATTGGACACTCTACAGAAGCATTTTGCAATCAATTTACCTAAGAATAAGTTTTCATTTTAATTTCAATCTATTAGAATCTTTTCATATTCTTTTTATAAATTATATTATAAAGTTCTAAAGAAAAAACTTTATTTTTTATCTTCGGCACGCGATCTGTATTTTCGCGGAATAGATCATAATAAAATTCATGTATCTAGGGAGGATTCACTTTAGAAGCGACTATTCCCTAGATACCTACATCGTGGTATTTCACGATTGAATCCATTTAAAAAAGACCTAAAGTTAGAGATTTATCAATAGGTAATGTTGCTCCAATACCTAACCAAAGAGCTACTGCGGTACCGATTAAAAAAACTGTTGTAGCTACCGGACGACGAAATGGATTTTGGAATTTATTAACATTCTCCAAAAAGGGTACTGTCAATAATCCTGTTGGTACTGAAACCATTAAAAGAACACCCAGTAACTTATTGGGTACTGTGCGGAGTATTTGAAATACGGGAAAGAAGTACCATTCGGGTAATATTTCCAAAGGAGTTGCAAATGGATCTGCCGGTTCACCAATCATGGATGGTTCTAGGACTGCTAAGCCTACATTACATGCAATAGTACCTAGAATTACTACTGGAAAAATATATAAAAGATCATTTGGCCATGCGGGTTCTCCATAATAATTATGCCCCATCCCTTTAGCCAATTTAGCTCTTAATACAGGATCATTCAAATCAGGTTTCTTTGTTATTGGGATAGGTGAATTCTTATGGATCCATCCCCGAAGGAACCGGACATGATAATTTTTCATCATCCGGCTCGAGCAAAAATAAAAGGAATGACAGAAATAAATCGATAGAAAATCTATATTTCATACATATCCACACATAACATATATAATGACTCTATGTAAGAAAAGATTCCATTTCCGTAGTTGCAACTATTCATTGCAAAGAATTCAGTTCTTACAGGTAAATGCTCAATATCCAAGTAGGCTTACAAATTTGATCATAATCAAGTGCTTTTTGGACTGTCTCATGTCTTTTTGATTTGCTTGGTGTTTATTCCCCACAACACCTCGATTTTCTTACATACAAAGTATTCACTTGTTACTAATAAAGTCTAGCCTCTGTTCTTCCTTAGATCCCTTATTTCACTCCGATAGTATCATAGATCGGGATCGATGCAGAGGAAATGAATGCATTTCCATACTATAAATAAGTAAGTGGAATAGATAGAACATTGGATCATGCCACATCACTTATTTTATTCTACGGGATCTTACGGAGCCTGTTCATGTATGACATAATTCGGGTATGATCATAGAAAAGATTCTCCTCAAGCGAACCGGCCTATCCTATGCTATATAAGGGGATTTACATGGTGGTTGGATGCGGAGACACATTTGGTTGTGAATTCCAACGTGGCGGATAAAATCATATATCGGCACGGCCCAATCAATAGTTCAAGTCACACACTCCCATAATCCATCCTCTCTTCGGAGAATCCACTTCAACTACTTCAACTATTCGTATCAAATAAAAAATACAATACTTTGGAGTTGAAGAGAAATATCCAAATAACATGTCTTATTTTTTTCAATAATACATATTTGTAGCAATGAAATACTATTGGTCCTCCCCAATATGATAAATTACAAATATCTATGATCTGCCTTTTCTATACTCTATAAAGGACCCGAAATACCTTGCTTACGTATCATTGGGAAGTGCATTAACATAAATACGGCAGTAAGAAGAGGCAATACAAAAGTGTGTAAACTATAAAAACGGGTCAAGGTGGATTGGCCCACACTAGCACTTCCGCGTAATAATTCTACCAAAGGTGATCCTATTACAGGAATAGCTTCAGGTACGCCTGTCACGATTTTTACTGCCCAATAACCAATTTGGTCCCAAGGT